TTAACAATTAATATATTAATATTATCATATTATAATTTATTAGGAAATATTAATAATTAATATAATATTAATAATTAATATAATATTAATAATTAATATAATATTATTAATAAATATAATTATATATATAATTATAATATTATACTATATTAATATTCTATATTTATTTAATATAATTATTTTTCTTTTTTTTTTAGAGAGCAGTAGCTCTCTTTTTTTACATTAAATAAAAAATTATGGCTTATAAAATTTATTAATTTTAAAAACCATAAAATTAATTTTTATTATATAAAATTTTAAAAATAAAATGCCTGAAAAAGGATTACTTTGATAGAGTAAATCATGTATATAAGATACTTTTATTATATTTTTAGAATTAAACTAAACCTTAAATTTCAAAAATTTAAATGCAATAAACACTAAAATATATAAAACAATTAGAAAAATAAGCTAAAAAAGCTTTTGGATTCATACTTCAAAAATAGAATAAAATTCTTTTTTCTAATAAATTTAAATCTAACAAAAATTATCTTTATAATTATATTAATATTTAGATCTATAATTACAATTTCTTCTTCTAATTGATTTTCAATGTGAATAGGATTAGAATTAAACTTATTTTCATTTATTCCAATTCTTAATTTTAAAATATCAATTTATTCTATTGAATCTTCTATAAAATATTTCTTAATTCAAACTTTCGCTTCAATTTTATTATTAATGTTCATAATTAATAAATCAATATTTTTTATTAATAATAATAACTTTTTATTAATTTTACCTTTATTAATAAAGTTAAGATTAATACCATTTCATTTATGATTACCTTCAATAATTGAAGGATTAAATTGATTTTCTTGCTTTATTATAATAACATGACAAAAAATTAGACCTCTAATTATAATTTCTTATTTAAATGAAAATAAAAATTTAATTTTTTTAATTATTTTAATTTTTATTAATTCTATCTTTGGAATTAATCAAAATTCTATTCGAAAAATTTTAGCTATTTCATCAATTAATAATTCAACATGAATATTATTTGCAATCTTATTAAATGAAACACTTTGATTAAACTATTTTTTAATTTATTCTATTTTAAATTTTTTCATAATTAATATTTTTTATAAATATAAAATTAACTATATTAATCAATTAAAATTTTTTAATATTAATTTACTATTTAAATTAAATTTATTAATATTAATTTTATCAAACTTAGGTTTACCTCCAATAATAGGATTTTTAATAAAATGAATATTAATTAAAAATCTTTTATTTAATAAAATATATTTAATTATATTAATATTAATTATTTCAACTATTATTAACTTATTAATATATATTAAAATTATATATTTTTTATTATTCAACTTTAATATTTTTAATAAATGATTTTTACAAAAAAAAAATTTTTTTAATTTTAATTTTTTAATAATAATTAATTTTTTTAGATTATTTATAAATTATTTTTTTTTATACTAAGATTTTAAGTTAATATTAAACTATTAATTTTCAAAATTAAAAATATTTTTATAAATCTTAATTAAATTTTTATTAAAAAATTAATACCTTTAAATTTGCAATTTAATATCATATTTTGAATATAAGATTTAATTTTTAAATTTTGATAAAAAGATTATTTAATCTATATATAAATTTACAATTTACAACTTTTAATCAGCCATTTTATCTATAAAATGAATTTTTTCAACTAATCATAAAGACATTGGAACTCTTTACTTTATTTTTGGAATCTGATCAGGAATAATTGGATCTTCTTTAAGAATATTAATTCGCTTAGAATTAAGCCAAATTAATTCAATTATTAACAATAATCAATTATATAATGTAATTGTTACAATTCATGCTTTTATTATAATTTTTTTTATAACCATACCAATTGTAATTGGTGGTTTTGGAAATTGATTAATTCCTTTAATAATAGGATGCCCAGATATATCATTTCCACGATTAAATAATATTAGATTCTGACTTTTACCACCTTCATTAATAATAATAATTTTAAGATTTATTATTAATAATGGAACAGGAACAGGATGAACAATTTACCCACCTTTATCTAATAATATTGCCCATAATAATATTTCTGTAGATTTAACCATTTTTTCTTTACATTTAGCTGGAATCTCATCAATTTTAGGAGCTATCAATTTTATTTGTACTATTTTAAATATAATACCAAATAATATAAAATTTAATCAAATTTCATTATTTCCATGATCAATTTTAATCACAGCAATTTTATTAATATTATCTTTACCTATTTTAGCTGGAGCTATTACAATATTATTAACTGATCGAAATTTAAACACATCATTCTTTGATCCCTCTGGAGGAGGAGATCCTATTTTATATCAACACTTATTTTGATTTTTTGGACATCCAGAAGTATATATTTTAATCTTACCTGGATTTGGTTTAATTTCTCATATTATTAGTCAAGAAAGATTTAAAAATGAAACTTTTGGAAATATTAGAATAATTTACGCAATAATAACAATTGGCTTACTAGGATTTATTGTATGAGCTCATCATATATTTACAATTGGTATAGACGTAGATACACGAGCATATTTTACATCAGCAACAATAATTATTGCAATTCCTACAGGAATTAAAATTTTTAGTTGATTAGCAACTATTTATGGATCAAAAATTAATTTATCTCCTTCTTCAATTTGATCATTAGGATTTATTTTTTTATTTACTATTGGAGGACTAACTGGAGTAATTTTAGCAAATTCATCTATTGACTTAATTCTTCATGATACATATTATGTAGTAGCTCATTTTCATTATGTTTTATCAATAGGAATTGTATTTGCTATTATTGCAAGATTTATTCATTGATTTCCCTTATTAACAGGATTCTCAATAAACAATTTTATTTTAAAAATTCAATTTTTTATTATATTTATTGGAGTAAATTTAACTTTTTTTCCTCAACATTTTTTAGGATTAAATGGTATACCTCGTCGCTATAGAGATTATCCTAATAATTTTTTAATATGAAATATAATTTCTTCTATTGGATCAATAATCTCCACATTCAGAATTATTTTATTAATTTATTCAATTTGAAATAGATTTTTTTTAAAAAAAATATTAATTTTTAAATTAAATTTAAATAATTCTATTGAATGAATTCATAATATACCACCCATTGAACATTCATATTCTGAATTACCATTAATTACTAATAATTAATTATTCTAATATGGCAGAATTAATGCATTGAACTTAAAATTCATTTATAAAGAATCATCTTTTTTTAGAAATTATAACTTGAATAAAAATAAATTTCCAAAATAGAAATTCACCTTTAATAGAACAACTAATTTTCTTTCATGATCATACAATTTTTATTATTCTTATAATTATATTTATAATTTCTTATATAATTATATTCATTATTAGAAATAAATTTATTAATATTAAAATTTTAGAAAATCAATTAATTGAACTTATTTGAACTACTACCCCACCTCTAATTTTAATTTTTATCGCTATACCCTCTCTTCATTTATTATATTTAATAGATGAAATTAAATCTCCTAATATAACAATTAAAATTATTGGGCATCAATGATTCTGATCTTATGAATATTCAGATTTCCCTAATATTGAATTTGAATCTTATATAATTAATAATAAAAAAAATGAAAATTTTCGATTAATTGAAGTAGATAATAAAATAATTATCCCATTTAAAATAAATATTCGACTTTTAATCACATCAGAAGATGTAATTCATTCATGAACAATCCCAAGATTAGGAATTAAAATTGATGCAATTCCAGGACGAATAAATCAATCTAATATTATAGCTAATCGTCCTGGAATATTTTTTGGCCAATGCTCTGAAATTTGTGGAATTAATCATAGATTTATACCAATTCAAATAGAATCAATTAATATAAATAAATTTATCTATTGATTAAAAAATTTTTAAATTCTACATTAGATGACTGAAATGCCAAGTAATGATCTCTTAAATCAATTTATAGTAATATAGCAATTACTTCTAATGAAAGAAATTAGTTAAAAAATAACAATAAATTGTCAAATTATAATTATTAATATTCATATTAATATTTCTTAATTCCCCAAATAGCCCCAATTAATTGAATAATTTTATTTTTTATACTTTCATTTACAATATTCCTATTATCTAATTTACTTTATTTTAATTTTAAAAAAAAAATAAAATCTAAAATTCTAATTTATAAAAAAAAAAATTATAATAAATTTATTTAATATTTTTGATCCATCTACTTCAATATTTAATTTACAAATTAATTGAATTAGATCAATAATTATTTTAATTATAATACCAAATTTTATTTGAATTATCCCTAATCGAATTAAATGAATTTTAAATAACATCAATGATTTATTAAATAAAGAAATATTAATATTATTTAAATCTAATTTTAAATCACCATCATTTATATTTATTAATTTATTTATTTTTATTCTATTAAATAATTTTATAAGATTATTTCCTTATATTTTTTCATCATCTAGTCATATAATTTTTTCTTTAAGTTTAGCACTTCCATTTTGATTATTTTTTATTATAATATCTATTTATAAAAATTATAAAAAATTCTTAATTCATTTAATTCCTTTAAATACTCCTATTTTCTTAGCACCACTAATAGCTCTAATTGAATTAATAAGAATCTTAATTCGCCCATTATCTTTATCTATCCGACTAACAGCAAATTTAATTGCAGGACATTTATTAATAACATTAATAAATTGAAATTCAATAATAATCTTAATTTTAATTATTCAAATATTTATAATAATTTTCGAATTATGTGTAGCAATTATCCAAAGATATGTATTTTCTATTCTTTCATCTTTATATTCTAGAGAATAAATGATAAAAATAAATCAACCTTATTTTATTTTAAATCAAAGACCTTGACCAATTTTAATATCTTTAAATATATTTAATTTAATAACTTCAAATATTATAATATTAAATATAAAATTTAATTTATTTATATTAACCAATATAATTCTAATTTTAACAATTAGTTTATTATGATGACGAGATATTATTCGCGAAAGAACATTTATAGGAAAACATAATTTTTATATAATAAATTTAATTAAATTTAGTATAATCATATTCATTATTTCAGAAGCATTTCTATTTATTTCATTTTTTTGAAACTTTTTACATAATTCCTTATCYCCAGCTATTGAATTAGGATTAAATTGACCCCCAAAAAATATTAATTTTTTTAATCCAATTTTAATTCCCCTTCTAAATACAATTATTTTACTTATATCAAGATTTACTGTAACTTTAACTCATTTCTATTTATTAAACAATAATAAAAATCAAACAATTAAATTTCTTTACTCAACAATCATTCTTAGAATATATTTTATTATTCTCCAAATAATTGAATATAAAGAATCAACTTTTACTTTTTCTGATTCAATTTTTGGATCATCATTTTTTATAGCAACAGGATTCCATGGATTACATGTTATTATTGGTACAATTTTCCTAATAATTAATTTAATTCGATTCTATAATATACAAATTTCATTTATTCATCACATTAGATTTGAATTAGCATCTTGATATTGACATTTTGTTGATATTATCTGATTATTCTTATATATAACATTTTACTGATGAAATAATTAATTTTTTAAAATAAAAATAGGATAATAGTTAAAAATTATAACATTTAATTTGCTTTTAAAAATTATTTTAAATTTATCTTATTAAAAAAAAAATTAATTAATTGAAACCAAAAAGAGGTTTATTACTGTTAATAATAATATTGAAAAAAAAATTCCAATTAAAAAGATTTTATAATAAAGAAGCTGCTAACTATCTTTAAAAGCATATATTAATGTTTAATCTTTATTTTAAATATAAATAATAATAATAAGAAGTAAATATTTTTTACATATTAATTTCGACTTAATAATAGATTCAAAATCCTTATTAAATAATAATAAAAAATTTAAAATTTTATTAATATAATATAAGTATAATTAATTTCCAATTAAAAAGTTTAAAATTTTAAATAAAATAATTTTAAGAATCTTAATTTTAATAATAATAATTTCAATTTTAATATTAATATTAATATTAATTATAATTTTAATTAATATAAAAATAAAATTTAATATAAATAAATCATCACCCTTTGAATGTGGATTTGATCCATTTAATAAATCACGTATTCCATTTTCATTAAACTTTTATTTAATTGCTATTATTTTTCTAATCTTTGATATTGAAATTACAATTATTTTACCAATAATTATAAATTTTAAAATTTCTAATATAATTTACTTTAATATAATATTTTTAATATTTTTCTTATTTATAATTTTTTCAATTTTTTATGAATGAAAATTTGGATCATTAAATTGAAAAATTTAATTATTTATTAGTTTAAAAAAAACATTATATTTTCAATATAAAATTAAATAAATTTATAAATAATTTTAAATTTATTAATTAAAAAATAATTTTATACTTAAATAAATAATCATTAAATTAAATAAAATAAAAAAATTAATCAAAATAAAAAAATTATTTTTAAAAAAATATTTTATATTTTACGTAATTAATCCATTAAAAATATTATTTTTTTTTTTGAGAAGGTAACTACCTTTCAATATTTTTTTTTTTAATTTTAACTAAGATTACTCACAAAAATTTTAAACATAAAATTCACCTTCATTGGACATTCATCACATTTATCAATTTTAGACACAATTTTTTATAAAAAAAATTATTTTTTTTTAAAAATTTTGAAAAAAAAAATTAATCAAAATAAAAAAATTATTTTWAAAAAAATATTTTATATTTTACGTAATTAATCCATTAAAAATATTATTTTTTTTTTTGAGAAGGTAACTACCTTTCAATATTTTTTTTTTTAATTTTAACTAAGATTACTCACAAAAATTTTAAACATAAAATTCACCTTCATTGGACATTCATCACATTTATCAATTTTAGACACAATTTTTTATAAAAAAAATTATTTTTTTTTAAAAATTTTGAAAAAAAAAATTAATCAAAATAAAAAAATTATTTTTAAAAAAATATTTTATATTTTACGTAATTAATCCATTAAAAATATTATTTTTTTTTTTGAGAAGGTAACTACCTTTCAATATTTTTTTTTTTAATTTTAACTAAGATTACTCACAAAAATTTTAAACATAAAATTCACCTTCATTGGACATTCATCACATTTATCAATTTTAGACACAATTTTTTATAAAAAAAATTATTTTTTTTTAAAAATTTTGAAAAAAAAAATTAATCAAAATAAAAAAATTATTTTTAAAAAAATATTTTATATTTTACGTAATTAATCCATTAAAAATATTATTTTTTTTTTTGAGAAGGTAACTACCTTTCAATATTTTTTTTTTTAATTTTAACTAAGATTACTCACAAAAATTTTAAACATAAAATTCACCTTCATTGGACATTCATCACATTTATCAATTTTAGACACAATTTTTTATAAAAAAAATTATTTTTTTTTAAAAATTTTGAAAAAAAAAATTAATCAAAATAAAAAAATTATTTTAAGTACAATAAATTTAAAATTAATAAAAAAATTATTAAACCTATAATAATATTTAAAAATAAAAATTACCCTTATATCTTCAATATAATACTCTCAACCTTAAGCTATTTAAATTATTAAAAAAACTAAAATAAAAAAAAATTAAAAATATAAATTAATAATCAAAAATCATAAAAAAAATAATGAAAAATAAATTTTATATCTATTTAAAAAAAAATTCTGTCTAAAAATTATTAAATTTTTAAAAAAAAATAATATTCCTCTATTAAAATTAAACTCTAATCACCCAAACTCAAAAACCCTATAAAATCTAAATCTTAAAAAAATAAAATTATTTAAAAAAAAATTAATTTTAAAAAATAATAAATTTCATAAAGACCCAAAAAAAAAAATAAAAAAAATAGAAAAAAAATAATTTATTGTAAATAAAAAATTATTTAATTCAAAAAAAAATCAAAATCTAAATAATAAAATAACTATTCTAAAAATTTTAATTTTAAATTCTAAAATAATTAATTCAAATTTATAAAACATTAATCATATAAAAAAAGAACCAAAAAATAACATAAAAATAATAATTAATAATATTCTTAAAATTAAAATATTACTTTCAAACTTAATTATTATCAAAAAATTATTTATAAAAAAATTTATTATTAATATATAATAAATAATACGAATAGAATAAAAAAAAGTAAAAAAAAAAGAAAAAAAAAAAAAAAAAAAAAAAAAAAAATTAATATTAAATATTAAAAAATAATCAAAAATTAAATCTTTAGAATAAAAACTACAAAAAAAAGGAAAACCACATAAAGATATTAATGTTAATATAAAAATTAAACTAGTAAAAGGTAAAACTCTAATTAATCCCCCTATTTTACGAATATCTTGATTATTATTTATATTAAAAATTAAAATTCCTGCTCTTAAAAATATTATAGACTTAAACAAAGCATGTATTAATAAATAAAAAAAACATATTTCTACCCTACCTAAACATAAAATCATAAATATAAATCTAACTTGACTTAATGTCGAAAAAGCAATAATTTTTTTCAAATCAAATTCAAATAAAGCATTTAAACCAGATATAAACATAGTTAAACAAGAAATTAATAATAAATAATTAAAAAAATTAAAAATTAAAAAAATTTCATTAAAACGAATTATTAAATAAATCCCTGCAGTTACTAAAGTAGAAGAATGAACTAAAGAAGAAACAGGAGTAGGAGCAGCTATCGCTAATGGCAATCAAGAAGAAAAAGGAAATTGAGCTCTTTTAGTTAATCTAGAAAATATAATTATTATAATTAAATAAAACAAATAATTCAAATTTAAATAATAATTAATATACAAAAAATTTCAAGAACCAAAATTAACTATTCAAACTAAAGAAATAATAATAAATAAATCTCCTAATCGATTCAAAACTACAGTTACTAAACCAGATCTATAAGATTTTTTATTTTGATAAAAAACTACTAAACAAAAAGATACCATTCCTAATCCATCTCAACCTAATAAAATTCTAAATAAATTAGGTCTAATAATTAAAAATACTATAAATATAATAAATAAATTTATTAATAATAAAAATCGAGATTTATTTAAATCATAATTTATATATTCTATTCTATATAATAAAATTACAGCTGAAATCAAAAAAACAAATGAAAGAAATATCAAAGATATTCAATCAATTAAAATTACATAAATAAATAAACAAGAATTAATAAAAAAAAATAAATACTCAATAAAATAAATTATATTAAAATAAATAAAAATTAAACTAAAAAAAAAAAAAATAAAAAACAATAATAATAAAAAAAAAAAAAAAAAAAAAAAAAAATTAAACTTAAACTTAATTATTTAAATATAATATAATCTTTAATTCCACAAATTAATATTTTCTAATAAACTATTTAAATAAATATAAATTTCCATAAATAAAAAAAAAATATTTAAAGGAAATCAATGTAAAAATAATAAAAAATATTCTCTTAAATTAATATAAAATAAATAATTTATATTAAAAAATAATATACCATATTGAGTATATAAATACAAATATAAACTATATAAAAATATAACAATCATAATTAAAAAATAAATTATATATAAATAATCTAGTCAAATTATTAATCTTATCAATAAAAAAATTTCACCAAATAAATTTAAAGAAAAAGGAAAAGATATATTAGATGAACAAAGTAAAAATCATCAAAATGACAAAAAAGAAAATATATTAATTAAACCTTTATTTAAAAATATTCTTCGACTTTTAAATCGTAAATAACAAATATTTCTTAAACAAAATAATCCAGAAGAACATAACCCATGACCAACTATTAAAATTAAAGAACCACAATAACTTCAATTATTAAAAATTAATAATCCTATAATAACTAATCTTATATGAACTACAGATGAATAAGCAATTAAAATCTTTAAATCTCTTTGTAAAAAACAAATTAAACTTAAAATCAATATACCTAATAAACATAAAGAAATTAAATAAAAATTAAATTTTATATTACAATTAAAAATCAATATCAAAATTTTAAATATACCAAATCCCCCTAATTTTAATATAATCCCAGCTAAAATTATAGAACCAGAAATAGGTGCCTCAACATGAGCTTTTGGTAATCAAATATGAAATATAAATAAAGGTATTTTTACTAAAAAAATTATTAATAAAAAAAAATAATAAAATAAATTTAAATTATTAATAAAATTAAAATAATATATAAATATTATATATAATCCATTTAAATTTAATAAACACAAAAAAAAAGGTAAAGAAAAAAAAATCATATATAAAATTAAATAAAATCCAGCTTTAAAACGTTCAAATTGATACCCTCACCCATAAATTAAAATCAAAATAGGAATTAAATTAATTTCATAAAAAATATAAAATAAAATATAATTATCACTAAAAAAACAAAAAAAAAAAATAATTAAAAAAATAAATATCAAAATATTAAAATAATAATAATAAAAAATTTTTAAATTAATTCTTGGAATATAAACTAAACTAATAATTCAAATCCCTAATATAAATATCAAATAAGAAAATATATCTATACCAAATATATAACTAATATTCAAAAAATAACTTATTAAAGGAATCTTAAAATATATAAAAAAAAAAAAAAAAAAAAAAAAGTTCTGTAATAACCATCAATTTTTATTAAAACTTAAAAAAATTAAACCAAAAAAAATAAATAAAAAAATTATTAGCATTGTAAAATTATTAATGATTTTAAATAATCATTCCCATATATTCGTACTATTAAAATTAAAATTCTTAAACCTAAAACTCTTTCTCTAATACAAAAAATAAAAAAAATTATTAATAAAAAATATTGTTTAATAAATATTATTAAATTAAATATAAATAATAATGATAAAATTAATAATAAATATTCTAAACCTAATAACATTATTAATAAATGATTAAAATTAATTAAAAAAAATAAAACCCCAAAAAAAAATATTAATCATATAAATAACAAAAATAAATTTAACATTAAATTTTAATAGTTTAAAAAAACATTGATATTGTAAATCAAAATTATATAAATAAATATATTTAAAATAATTTATCAGTATAAATATAAATACATATTATCATTAATCTCCAAAATTAAAATTTTAAATTAAAATATATACTGACATTATAATAAAATGATTTATATTATTTAATTTATTATTTTCATTAATTCTCTTAAAAACTAAATCTCCTTTAAAATCTAATTTAATAATTCTATCTCAATTAATTATATTAACTTTATTAATAAATATAATAAATAAAACTTCATGAGTTTCTTACATAATTTTTATTTTATATATTAGAGGATTAATAATTATTTTTCTTTATATTTCAAGTATTGCTTTTAATAATATTAAAATCAATAAAATTAATTATAAAATTATAATTATTAAATTAATATTAATTTTAATAATATTAAATTATTTAAATTCAAATTTAATTCTAGAAAATGTAAATTTCGAAAATATATATTTATTTGAAGATAATTATTATTTAATAAATATATTTATAATACCAAATAATTTAATTATTTATCTTATTTTAATAATTTTATTTTTTATGTTAATTTTAATTATTTGATTATTAAAAAATAATAAAGGACCAATTCGACAAAAAAAATAATGAAAAAAATAATAATTAATCTATTATCCCCAATTATTAACATTCCTACTCCTACAAGAATTAGATTTATATGAAATTTTGGATCTTTACTAATAATTTGTTTAATAAATCAAATTTTAACAGGATTATTTTTAGCTTTCCACTATAAAACAGATATTAACTTAGCATTTCAAAGTATTATTAATATAAACCGTAATATTAATTTTGGGTGATTAATTCACCTCCTCCATGCTAATGGGGCATCAATATTTTTTATTTCAATATATATTCATATTAGTCGAGGAATTTATATAAATTCATTTAATTTAAAAATAACATGAACAATTGGAGTATTACTATTATTAATCACAATAATAACTGCATTTGTTGGTTATGTTTTACCATGAGGACAAATATCATTTTGAGGAGCAACAGTAATTACCAATTTATTATCAGCTATTCCTTATTTAGGAAATTCTATTGTTATTTGAATTTGAGGAGGATTTTCAATTAATAATGCTACATTAACACGATTTTTTTCTATCCATTTTATTCTTCCTTTTTTTATTATATTTTTAACTCTAATTCATTTATATTACCTACATTTAACTGGATCTAATAATCCTTTAGGTATTAATAGAAATTTTGATAAAATCTATTTTTCTCCTTACTTTATTATTAAAGATTTAATTGGATTAATTATATTTTTATGAATATTTATAATTTTAACTTTAATTTTTCCTTATCTATTAAATGACCATAATAATTTTATTTCAGCAAATCCAATAGTAACACCAAATCATATTCAACCAGAATGATATTTTTTATTCTCATATTCAATTTTACGAGCAATCCCTAATAAACTAGGAGGAGTAATAGCTCTATTAATATCAATTTTAATTTTAATAATTATACCATTATTAAATAAAAAAAAATTCTTAAGAAATAAATTTTACCCAATAAATAAACTATTATTTTGAATTTTTATTAAAACATTTTTTATTCTTACTTGAATTGGAATACAACCAGTAGAAACCCCTTATATTATAATTAATCAAATTTCTACATTTAACTATTTTATATTTTTTATTTTAAATCCACTAATTAATAAAAAATGAGATAAATTAATTTAAAATAATTTATATTTTATTATTAGTTAATTAATTTAAATTAAAATATTTATTTTGAAAATAAAAGTTAGATAAATTCTATTAACTTTACTAAAATTAATGATATAAATTCAATAATTTTAAAGAAAAATTAAATATAAATAAAAATAAAGAAAGAGGTAAAATTAATTTTCAAATCAAATATATTAATTTATCATATCGAAATCGAGGTAAAAATCCACGTAACCAAATAATTAAAAATATAAATAATAAAATAAAAAAATTCAAATAAAACTTTCTCATTATTAATCCAAAAAATATTTCACAAAATAATAAACCTATAAATATAATTCTTATATATTCTGATATAAAAATAAAAATAAATAATAAACTTCTAAACTCAATATTAAAACCAGATACTAATTCAGATTCACCTTCAGAAAAATCAAATGGAGAACGATTTATTTCTGCTAAAAAACTAATTAACAATAAAATTAAAATAAAAAAAAGAAAAAAAAAAAATCTAATATTTAACTGATAAATATAAAAATCATTTAAATTAAAACTATTAATTATAAACATCAAATTTATAATAATAATTATTATTCTTACCTCATAAGAAATTATCTGAGAAATAAAACGCACTATACCTAAAACAGAATAATTTGAATTTGAAGATCATCTAATTATTATAAAAATATAAACTATTAATCTTGAACAACAAAATATAAAAATTAAGCCTAATATTATAATATAATTAAAACCTAAAAATGGATAAATCAATCAAAAAAAAATTGAAATTATTAATCCTAAAAAAGGAGACAATAAAAAAAAAAAAAAATTTAAATAAATAGGATAATTCAATTCTTTAAAAAACAATTTTAATCCATCTCCTATAGGTTGAAAAATTCCTTTAATAAAAAATTTATTAGGCCCTTTACGTAATTGAATATAACCTAAAACTTTACGTTCTAATAAAGTAAAAAAAGCAACTCTTAAAAAAACTATTAAAAATAAAATTAAAAAATTAATAAAACTAATTAATATTAAAATTACTATTTATAATAAAAATTATATATTTAAATTCTAAATTTAATACAATTATCTGCCAAAATAGCTTTATTATTTAACTTAATTCAAATTTTTAAAAATTTAATTTAACTATAAAATCCTTTCGTACTAAAATAGATTAAATTTTAAAAGATAGAAACCAACCTGGCTTACACCGGTTTGAACTCAAATCATGTAAGAATTTAAAGGTCGAACAGACCTATTAATTAAAATTTTGCACCTAATAATAATCCTAATTCAACATCGAGGTCGCAAACTAATTTTAAAATTTGAACTTAAAAAATTAATTACGCTGTTATCCCTAAAGTAACTTTTTCTTTTAAATAAAATTTTTAATTCAAATAATCAATAATTAATGTTAATTTTTAAAAAAAGTTAAAAAAATTTTTTTATCACCCCAATAAAATAATTATTAAAATTTAAATCATTACTAAAACTTAATAAATAAATCTTAATAATTATAAAGTTTTATAGGGTCTTATCGTCCCTTTAAAATATTTAAGCTTTTTTACTTAAAAATAAAATTTTAATTATATTAATAATAAAGTTTATTTTTCATCAAATCTTTCATTCTATTCTTCAATTAAAAGACTAATTATTATGCTACCTTTGCACAGTCAAAATACTGCAGCTATTTAAATATTTTCATTGAGCAGATTCTATATTAAATTAAACTTAATACAATGTTTTTGTTAAACAGATGAAAATAATTTTTGCCAAATTCATAATTAATAAAAAAAAATTATACTAATTTAATCATTATTTCTATAATTAAATAATTTAATTATAAAATTTAATATATAAAATAAACAAATTATAATAAATTAAAATTAAATAAATAATAAATTATTACAAACTTTAAATAAAAATTTCTATTTCTATAAAATATTTAATTTAAATTAAAATTATTATATAAAAATTTTAAGCTTATCCCTAAAATAATTTAAATTTAAAATATTAATATAAAAAAAAATTAACATAACTTTTAAAATTATAAATTAAATTTAAATCTTAAATAACTAAATATATTATAACGAATTAAATTTTTAAACTAAAATTATTTTTTAAATATTTATAAAACAATAAATTAATAATAAAATTAACTCTATAAATTTTGAGAAATTAAATTTAAATTAAAAATTTTAATTAACCCTGATACAAAAGGTACTAAATCTTAATCTTTAATAAATTTAAAAAATTTCTTTCACAATACTAATAAACTATAAATCTTAAAATTAATTTTTACTTAATACTAAAACAAAAAAAAATTAAATTATTTTTATAAAAATCCTAATCACAAAATTATTTTTATTTTATTAATAAAATAAATTTAAATAAAGTTAAAACAAACATCTTATCATTGTAAATGATATACTTAAAATTTAGATATTTATTTAATTAAATTTAATTTATTTAATCTTTCTAAATACACTTTCCAGTACATTTACTTTGTTACGACTTGTCTTATTTTTAATAAGAATGACGGGCAATATGTACATATTTTAGATCTATATTCAAATAAATTAAATAATTTAAATTACTTTTAAATCCAATTTCAATAAAATTTTCATTTTTTATTCAAAAATATAATTTAATGTAACCCATTATTTTCTTATTTATTAACCACATCTTGACTTAACATAAATTATAAAATTAATTATAAAAAATAAATTTATTAATATACTTAATGACAGCGATATATGAATTTTGAAAATAAGTAAAATTAATCGTGGATTATCAATTAAAAAACAGGTTCCTCTAATAAGAATAAAATACCGCCAAATTTTTTAAATTTAAAGAACATAACTATTAATTTTTTAGTAATTATTTTATATTTTTATAATAGGGTATCTAATCCTAGTTTAAAATAAAATTTAATAGAATAAAATAATTATATTTTTAATTTTAAATTAAATTTTACCTTAAAATAAAAATTATTATATAATTTATATTTTTTACTAATAACTAAATAATTTTATTTGTATATTATGTTTAACCGCAACTGCTGGCACATAATTAGTTTATACTAAAATTAATAATTAAATCTAAATTTCTTTAATTTTTAATATTTAATACTGAGAATTAATTTATTTTCTTTAAGAATTTTAAATCAATTTTTAAATTTCATATATTTTTTTAATTTAATAAAATTTAATAATAAAATAAATTATTATATTAAAAATAAAAATATTATGGTTTAATAAATTTTATTTTTCATAATATTAAATATCATATCATAATAATATCTTTATATAATAAATATAATATAATATTAAACTAATATTTTATTATTAAGAAATTTTATATTTTTATATTTAATTATTAAATTATAAATTTTATTATTATTATTTATTTAAATTATTTCAATATTAATTTATATTTAATAAAAATTAAATAAATTTATATTACAATATTTAATAAAGATTCTAAATGTATAAATTAACCAAATAAATAAATTTTAATATTTAATCTATTTAATAACAATTTCTAATAAGAACTATAAATATATAAATATTTTATTTATTATATAATTATTAATAAATATTATATTTTAATTATAATTTTACTATATATTAATAATTTATTAATATGAAAATATAAAGATATATTATAATTTATTAGGAAATATTAACAATTAATATATTAATATTATCATATTATAATTTATTAGGAAATA